TCTAATGAGGATTTAGGGCGCAGGTGTGGACTAAGTGCGAGTCTTGGCCCTATTGGAAATACCAGCGGAAGTGAAGAACCCATTACAAATGATAATGAGAAAAACATTCATAGTTGGAGTGGTAGGGGCAGTTATAGTTACAGTAATGTTGATTATTTACTCGGCTTGGACGGTGTCAAGGACATTTGGAGTCTCATCTCTGGTGACACTTTTTGGGTTAGGGATAGTAATGGTGACAGTTATTCCGTATATTTCGATATTGAAAATAAGATTTTTGAGATTGACACTGATAGTTACTTTCTGGGTGAACTAGAAAGTTTATTTTCTAGTTATCTGAATCTAAATAGTGGGTCTAAGGATTACAATCGCTATTATGATCAGTACGTGTATGATACTAGGCATAGTTGGAAGAATCACATTAATAGTTGCATTGACAGTTATATTCGTTCTGAAACCAATATGGATAGTTGCATTTCGAATGGTAGCAACAATTCCAGCGACAATTACATTTATAGTTACATTTGTAGCGATAGTGAAAGGGGTAGTGACCGTGGGAGCTCTAATCTAAAAACTAGTGTTAGTGATTTCGGAAGACATAGTGATTTAGATAGAAATCTAAAATACGGACATTTATGGGTTCAATGTGAAAATTGTTATGGATTGAATTATAAGAAATTTTTTAGTTCAAAAATGAATATTTGTGAACAATGTGGATACCACTTGAAAATGAGTAGTTCAGATAGAATCGAACTTTTGATTGATCCAGGCACTTGGGATCCTATGGATGAAAACATGGTCTCTATAGACCCTATTGAATTTCATTCTGAGGAGGAACCTTATAGGGATCGTATCAATTCTTATCAAATAGAGACGGGTTTAGCTGAGGCTGTTCAAACAGGCATAGGCAAACTAAATGGTATTCCCATAGCAATTGGGGTTATGGATTTTAAGTTCATGGGGGGTAGTATGGGATCCGTAGTAGGCGAGAAAATCACCCGTTTGATCGAGTATGCTACTGATAGATCTCTCCCAGTTATTATGGTGTGTGCTTCTGGAGGAGCGCGCATGCAAGAAGGAAGTTTGAGCTTGATGCAAATGGCTAAAATATCTTCTGCTTTATACAACTATCAATCAAATAAAAAGTTATTCTATGTATCAATCCTTACATCCCCCACAACTGGTGGAGTGACAGCCAGTTTTGGTATGTTGGGAGATATCATTATTGCCGAACCCAATGCTTACATTGCATTCGCGGGTAAAAGAGTAATTGAACAAACATTGAAGAAGACAGTACCTGAGGGTTCGCAAGTAGCGGAGTATTCATTCCATAAGGGTTTATTTGATCCAATCGTACCGCGTAATCTTTTAAAAGGCGTTCCGAGTGAGTTATTTCAGTTCCATGGTTTCTTTCCCCGCCCTTGAACTTGAACCAAAGAAATTAAAGTCAAAAAGTAGAAGTAGAGCGATAGATTTGGTTATTTATAGGCAAAAAAGTAGTTCAGTTCATTTTATTTATCAGAATTGAAGTAACAAGAATGAAGTTTTCTTTGCTGACATAAACATAATTTCTAATTGTAGTAAGTAGTAAGAATTTCTAGTAAGAATCAGAAGTTTCGGAGGATTTTTTCTCCAGATCCATCTTTTCTTTTATCCTACCTCTACTAATGATTAGTAATCAGATCAGGGACCCTTTAGCAACAGAGCAGGATAAAAAAAAGATCAAAATAGTGTCTTTTTCCTTCGGAGAAATCAAAATTAGGGAAATCCAAAGAAGCCCCCTTGTTACATATCAAATGCTCTAACCTAACTAAGATATAGAAATAAATATGCAATACTTCTATATCTCCCGAGAATCATACATTTTTAATATGAATCCCCGTTGGATCAAATTATAACGAATCCTTGAGAAGAAATTTTTTTAGAAACATAAGGGAGGAATAAGAATAATAAGATTCTCATACAATACATATATTTTATTTCCCGGAAAAAAGGATGAATAGGTACACTTCTAATTATTTAGTTTAGATCTACATTCTTTGCACTCATATTCTAAGTTATTAGAATATAATATACTTATATATAATATATATATAATTATATATATATAATGGGTATACTTACTTTATAATTATAATAGATATCTTTATAACAATATCTTTATAACAATTATAACAAAGAGAAGTATCAATTAAAATTAAATACACCGAGGCACCGATTCTATGACAGATCTCAACTTACCCTCTATTTTTGTGCCTTTAGTAGGCCTATTATTTCCGGCAATTGCAATGGCTTCTTTATTTCTCCATGTTCAAAAAAACAAAATTGTCTAGATATGATGGGACCCAATCTCATCAATTTATTTCAATCTTTGGATCATAATACAGATTTTCATTTCATTTAATGGGAATGGTACGACATGCGGCTTCGGACACAAATGGAAATATATGATCATATGGATAAATGATGATCATATGGATAAATCCACGTTTATGCATCTATAGCTTGACTTTCATTTCAGCGGGTTGATTGGATATCTGGAATATATATTAATGATAATGATATGTAAATATATATATCTAGATCATATGAATGAAGGTGATGCTAGTTTGAATGGGGGGGGGGATGTTAGTTCTATCTAACTGATTCGATGAATGAATCCTGATTGATGATTTACATCATGATAGTATTAGCAGATGAAAGTTACTTCGGGAGCCAAAAAACTCATTTTTATTATTCTCTCAATTCCAATAGAATGAAACTCGATCTAGTATGAATTGGCGATCAGAACATATATGGATAGAACTTATAACGGGTTCTAGAAAAATAAGTAACTTCTGCTGGGCCTGTATCCTTTTTTTAGGTTCACTAGGATTTTTATTGGTTGGAACTTCCAGTTATTTTGGTAGGAATCTGATATCCTTATTCCCATCTCAGCAAATCATTTTTTTTCCACAAGGGATCGTGATGTGTTTCTATGGTATCGCGGGTCTATTCATTAGCTCCTATTTGTGGTGCACAATTTCATGGAGTGTAGGTAGTGGTTATGACAAATTCGATAGAAAAGAAGGAATAGTTTGTATTTTTCGTTGGGGATTTCCTGGAAGAAATCGTCGCATCTTCTTTCGATTCCGTATAAGAGATATCCGTTCGATCAGAATGGAAGTTAAAGAGGGTCTTTTTCCTCGCCGTGTCCTTTATATGGAAATCGGAGGCCGGGGAGACATTCCATTGACACGTACCAATGAGAATTTAACTCCACGAGAAATTGAACAAAAAGCTGCCGAATCGGCCTATTTTTTGCGCGTACCAATTGAAGTATTTTGAAATGAAACAAAGAAATCGAGGAATGAGTGCTCCTCGTCACGAGGTAGAGGGAGGGAACCAAAGAATCCCCTTTTCTTTTAATATAACTGATGTTTCGTAACTGATGTTTCGCTCTTTTGATCAAAACATTTAGTTAGATCCTATTTCCCACGTCCCGATGGAAATATCATGTCCTGCGTACCGTGGAGCAGGTGGATTTGCGGAACAACCATACCATGAAGCAATTTTAGTCCACCAAAACGATTTTTCATGCGTATGAAATTCCACTTAATTCTTTCATTTTCATATTATTAACAAGTTTAATAAGTATGTATATGTATTGTATTCATCACATATATCAGGATATTTCGGAGTACAGAATCCATATTTTTAGGATTTTAGGACCAATATTTCGAATCAATACATTACATTATGTATAGATGAAGATGGATCATACCCAGTAAATTATCCCTCTTTTGTCAATTAACTTAACCTTTCTTTCTTTTTATTCATCTTTCTTGATGTTTGTTTCTTGATGACCAAACAATTGGATTTTTTAGATTAGAACCACTTCTGTTTCGCCGAGTATTTCGGATTTTATCATCGGTATTTTTCAGAACTATCCCCTCGATTATTCCTGGGCTGTGGATAATCAGTGAAACAATTTGAAATAATTGATTGATACAACAAAGGAGTTTGTCTCGAAATACGAATAATATTCATGTTTGTTACTTCAAGTGCTTCTTTCTGGCATTCATCAAAAAGAACAAATGAAACATGCAATTGGTCCGAATTTGACCGATTGAGATGTCTGAGGACACTATTTCATTACCTCTGCATTCGAAATAAATGAACCCTTATTCCATTTCTGGAGACAAGGACTAAACAAATTACACAATGGGAAATAGATCCATAGGTTCCATACCTCGTTATAGAACTCGTGCTTCATACATCATACAAATATCAGACATAGTCAACAAATGAATCAGGTTCATTAACAATTCACGGATTGGAAGTGACGAAAAAGAAAGCATTGAATCCCCTACCATATCTTGCATCTATCGTATTTCTGCCCTGGGGAATTTCTCTCTCATTTAATAAAAGTATGGAACCTTGGGTGACTAATTGGTGGAATACCAGCCAATCCGAAACTTTTTTGAATGATATTCAAGAAAAGAACATTCTAGAAGGATTCATAAAATTAGAAGAACTGTTCTTGTTGGACGAAATGATAAAGGAGTATCCGGAGACACATATACAAAAGCTTCGTATAGGAATCCACAAAGAAACGATACAGTTGGTAAGAATGCACAATCAAGATCATATACATATCATTTTGCATTTCTCGACAAATATAACCTGTTTCGCTATTCTAAGTGCTTATTCTATTCTGGGTAATGAAGAACTTATCGCTCTTAATTCTTGGGTTCAGGAATTCCTCTATAACTTAAGCGACACAATAAAAGCTTTTTCTATTCTCTTATTAACCGATTTATGTATTGGATTCCATTCGCCCCACGCTTGGGAACTAATGATTGGTTCGTTCTACAAAGATTTTGGATTTGTTCAGAATGATAAAATTATATCCGGTCTCGTTTCTACTTTTCCGGTCATTCTAGATACAATTTTGAAATATTGGATCTTTCATTATTTAAATCGTGTATCTCCTTCACTTGTAGTGATTTATCATTCACTGAATGAGTGAAGAACTGATTTAATCTGACAACATAAAGAAAATTTTAATGTCACTTTGTATATAAACCATTCAAAATCTTACCCATTCTTTATACTTTTACTCGTACAGGAGATTAGATTACTTCTATATTCCATACAATGGCAGAATCGGGGATAGGGAACTATACTAACTCCCTACCTAATTTATTGTAGAAATTTCCGGGATCAATGATTAGACCATGCAAAAAAATAGAAATACTTTTTCTTGGGTAAAGGAACAGATGACTCGATGCATTTCCGTATCGATGATGATATATGTAATAACTCGGGCATCTATTTCAAATGCATATCCCATTTTTGCGCAGCAGGGTTATGAAAATCCGCGAGAAGCAACTGGGCGTATTGTATGCGCCAATTGCCACCTGGCTAGCAAGCCCGTGGATATTGAGGTTCCACAAGCTGTGCTTCCTGATACTGTATTTGAGGCAGTTGTTAGAATCCCCTACGATATGCAACTGAAACAGGTTCTTGCTAATGGTAAAAAGGGAGGTTTGAATGTAGGGGCTGTTCTCATTTTACCCGAAGGATTTGAATTAGCTCCCCCTGATCGTATTTCTCCCGAGATGAAAGAAAGGATGGGTAATCTGTCTTTTCAGAGTTATCGTCCTAATAAAAAAAATATTCTTGTGGTAGGCCCTGTTCCTGGTCAGAAATATAGTGAAATCGTCTTTCCCATCCTTTCTCCAGATCCCGCTACTAAGAAAGAGGTTCACTTCTTAAAATATCCTATATATGTAGGTGGGAACAGGGGAAGGGGTCAGATTTATCCCGATGGAAGCAAGAGTAACAATACAGTCTATAATGCTTCAGCAGCAGGTATAGTAAGTAAAATAGTACGTAAAGAAAAAGGTGGATATGAAATAACCATAGCTGATGCATCGAATGGACAGCAAACGGTTGATATTATACCTCGAGGACCAGAACTTCTTGTTTCTGAAGGTGAATACATCAAGCTTGATCAGCCATTAACAAGTAATCCCAATGTAGGTGGTTTTGGTCAAGGCGATGCGGAAATAGTACTTCAAGATCCATTGCGTATCCAAGGCCTTTTGTTCTTCTTAGTATCCGTTATTCTGGCGCAAATCTTTTTGGTTCTTAAAAAGAAACAGTTTGAGAAGGTTCAATTAGCCGAAATGAATTTCTAGATCCACGGATTCCTCAACATCGAGCTGGCGAAAAAAGCTGAATTTTTGTTGATCGCAATTATATTATTTATTTATGTACGGCCAAAAAATCACGGAAAACCCCCTTTTTTTGCTTGCTTTTGATTATACTATTTCGACGGGGATGACTTGTATCCCAGATTAGAAATACTATAGCAATAGAATTGCGTGCAAAAGAAGACGATTGGATCAAATTTAAGTGTGATTGATTATGCCAGGTTTCTTCTTGCCACATGGTAAATGCCGTGTAATGCCTCATTTTAGATTCTATATCTAATAAACGCATAAGTGGGAAGCAGGGGTAAAAGGCAGGATAAATGAAGAAAGAAGGAAGGCTCTAGGAAAGATTACTCGTCTCTCGAATCTTCTTTCTACAAAAAAGAAAAGGAATTTTCCGCTCTTTCGTTGCGTCGAAATAAGTAATGGTTCTGGGTCTCATTCGTCAAATCAATAAATATTAATTACGGGTTTATCGGAACCCCTTTGGATTCATAAGAAAGAAGAGAAGTATGTGGGATAGACAAAAAAAGGGGGGGGGGGCAAGAGAAACTCCATTGAGCAAATGGAATTTCTTCAATGAACTTATAAAAAGAAAAAAGACTCGCTCAAAAATATTTTTCATGTTCTGATTCCGGGTCAAAAAGTGGAAATCTTGGGTTTTCGGGCATATCAAAATCCTTATTAATTTGATTATCTTATTATACCTTATTATCTCATCACTCACATCAAAGTTACAGTTCAAACTTTCTTTATTTTTCTATAGTTTCCTAGTTTCCAATTAAATTTAGTATCGGAATGATTTGTAGGGTGTTTCATCTGTAGAAATCTATATTATGTCATTCAAAAAAGCGATCCTTCTTTCTTTATTCTTACTTCGGAAAAGTCCACACCACACTATATCTATAGATACTATGAATCAATCAGCGAATTCGACGTTTCAAAAACATCATCAAAAATAAAGGAATGTAGTAATTTGAAACATCGGGGCCAATCAAATGATCCATTTTTTCATTTAGAAAAATCTAATACTAATAATTATGTATATGTATTATGATTGTGTTGACTGGATGAATTTCCACCTCTTATGGAATGGGTCAAGGTCTCGGTCGAAGAGTAAGAACTCAACAGGACCCGACCCCTCCTTATATGGATTTGAGGTCCTGTTGAGTTCTTACTCTTTCATGTCTACAGTCCGGTTCATCCGATTATTACAGGGATGATCCCAATCCGGAATATGAGCCGTAGAAGAAAACGCCCACTAAACCGATCACAGGAATACCAGTTACAGTACCTATCAGCC